TCTATTGGACCTGGAGTTGGACAAGGGACTGCTGCGGGCCAAGCCGTAGAAGGTATCGCGAGACAACCAGAAGCAGAGGGTAAAATACGAGGTACTTTATTGCTTAGTCTGGCTTTTATGGAAGCTTTAACAATTTATGGACTGGTCGTGGCATTAGCGCTTTTATTTGCAAATCCTTTTGTTTAATCCTCGAAATAAATGGGAAAGTCTTATTTTGATCTTTCTTATTTTATTATCTTAGATTTGCCGCTTGATTTTTCAAATTATATCAAGATTTCAATCCTACAATAACTTTAACTTATTCGTTGAGATAATACAATACCCCGTGGGAAGGACTAATTTGAGGATCAGGAATTAGCGGATCCACTCGCTTTTTTCCTTCCCGTTCTCGGTCCAATGGAACCCCCTTTTTTAGTACGCCTTGCAACGAACGAGATATATCGTAATTGATATGATACCTGGCCTGGGACCTAATTATAATTAAGTATTTTTTTTGGGGGGGAGTTCAATTGAAATTAAATAGATTGAGAAATATGGAAAAAAAATAAAATCAACAAAGGGTGAAGTAATACAAAAAGAACTCTGTTCAATTTAGTCAGTCCTATCTATAAGAGGAGATCATATGAAAAATGTAACCGATTCTTTCGTTTCCTTGGGTCACTGGCCGTCCGCCGGGAGTTTCGGATTTAATACCGATATTTTAGCAACAAATCCAATAAATCTAAGTGTAGTCCTTGGTGTATTGATTTTTTTTGGAAAGGGAGTGTGTGCGAGTTGTTTATTTCAAGAATAAGCTGGATCTAACCAGCTGCACTTTTTTCTTTATAACTAGGAAAGAAAGGTGCACGATCCCGCGAATTACTTCTGAATCAATTCAGAAATCATATGTACGAACCGTAGCATTTCGTGATTCGTTGGTAAATACACTTTGATTCTCTATTAACCAATAATATGGGGCCCTAAACATGGTTAAAGCTAAATTGTTTGAAGTCTGGGCGCAACATTGGTGTTCTTTCTACCACTATGTTAGTATGGCGAGAGTTTCAAAACGAATCCTTGCATTTTATCCGATATAGAACACTCATATCGATAAAATGATTTGTGAACCTTTTATTGTTACTGAAAAACGGGAATCCCCTCCTTTTTTTATCCAATGCGGAATCGACGACCTATGTATAAAGTAAGCGGAATTTTTTGGATTTGAATAAAAAAAAAAAGAAACAACTTTGCCGATAATTACAGATTTTTTGTCTGGTCGGAAGAGTCCTCCGAATATTCTGGTCTTGGATCAATGATCCGTTTCAATATTTTTGAATCCGAACAGAAAAGAGAGGATAAGCTCATTATATTATATATATAAAAAAAAATATAAATAAAAAAGTGATACGGGAATGCCCCATAAGTAAGTGAGCGTGAGAGCCAAATGAATCGAAAGATTCCTGTTTGGTTCGGGAAGAGGTCATGGAATTGTTAAAATTAATTGTAATGGGAAGATAATCTACTTTCATTAAGTGATTTATTAGATAATCGAAAACAGAGAATCTTGAGTACTATTCGAAATTCAGAAGAGCTACGCAAAGGGTCCATTGAAAGGCTGGAAAAGGCCAAGGCCCGCTTACGAAAAGTGAAAATAGAAGCGGATGAGTTTCGAGTGAATGGATATTCCGAGATAGAACGAGAAAAATTGAATTTGATTAATTCAACTTATCAGAATTTGGAACGATTAGAAAATTACAAAAATGAAACCATTCAGTTTGAACAACAAAGAGCGATTAATCAAGTCAGACAACGCGTTTTTCAACAAGCCTTACAAGGAGCTCTAGGAACTCTGAATAGTTGTTTGAACAACGAGTTACATTTACGCACTATCGGTGCTAATATTCGTATGTTTGGGGCGATGAAAGAAATAACTGATTAGTCCTTCTACTGTAGGTATTATTTATTGATTTTTCCTTTGCTTCTGAAAAAGAATTAAGCAAGACTCATGGCAACCCTTAGAGCCGACGAAATTAGTAATATTATCCGTGAACGTATTGAGCAATATAATAGAGAAGTCAAGATTGTGAATACTGGCACCGTACTTCAAGTAGGTGATGGCATTGCTCGTATTCATGGTCTTGATGAAGTAATGGCAGGTGAATTAGTAGAATTTGAAGAGGGTACAATAGGCATTGCTCTTAATTTGGAATCCAATAATGTTGGTGTTGTGTTAATGGGTGACGGTTTGATGATACAAGAGGGAAGTTCTGTAAAAGCAACAGGAAGAATTGCTCAGATACCAGTGAGCGAGGCTTATTTGGGTCGTGTTATAAATGCTCTTGCTAAACCTATTGATGGTAGGGGCGAGATTTCAGCTTCGGAATCTCGGTTAATTGAATCGCCCGCCCCAGGTATTATTTCGAGACGTTCCGTATATGAGCCTATGCAAACCGGACTTATTGCTATTGATTCGATGATTCCTATAGGACGCGGTCAGCGAGAATTAATTATTGGGGACAGA